TTTTTAGGAATTGGGTGGGGAAAGGTCCGGAATTAAAAACTTCGGATTCTGAGGAAAAAGAGGCAAAAGAAAAGGAAAAAACAAAGGAGGAGAAACAGGAAGAGAATGAACGGATAGCAATAGCAGAAAATTGGGATACTATTCTATTTGCTCAAGCAATAAGAGGTTCTATGTTAGTAACACAATCGATTCTTAGAAAATACATCGTATTGCCTTCATTGATAATAGCTAAAAATCTCGGCCGTATGTTATTATTTCAATTCCCCGAGTGGTATGAGGATTGGAAGGAGTGGAATAGAGAAATGCATGTTAAATGCACCTATAATGGTGTTCAATTATCAGAAACAGAATTTCCGAAAGACTGGCTAACAGACGGTATTCAAATAAAGATCCTATTTCCCTTCTGTCTGAAACCTTGGCACAGATCTAAGCTACGATTCGATCATAGAGATCGAATGAAAAAGAAAGGAAAAAAAGAAAATTTTGGTTTTTTAACAGTCTGGGGGATGGAAACTGAACTACCTTTTGGTTCTCCCCGAAAAGGACCTTCGTTTTTTGACCCCATTTGGAAAGAACTCGAAAAAAAAATTCGAAAAGTGAAAAAGAAATGTTTTCGAGTTCTAAGAGCTTTAGGAGAAAGAAAAAAATGGTTTCTAAGGGTCTTAAAAGAAAAAACAAGATGGATTCTCAAAACAGTTCTATTTATAAAAAGAATAATAAAAGAGTTTGCAAAAGTAAATCTAATTTTCTTATTTGGATTGAGGAAAGTATATGAACCAAATGAAAATAGAAAAGATTCTATAATTAGTAATAAGATTAACCATGAATCGATCATTCGAATTAGATCTGTGGATTGGACAAATTATTCACTGACAGAAAAAAAAATGAAGGATCTGGCTGATAGGACAACCACAATCCAAAATAAAATAGAAAGGATTACAAAAGACAAGAGAAAAGTATTTCTAACTCCAAATAGAAAGATTAGTCCTAACGAGACAGGTTGTGATGATAAAAGATCGGAATCACAGAAACATATTTGGCAGATATCAAAAAGAGGAGGTGCCCGATTAATACGTAAATGGCACTATTTTATGAAATCTTTCATTGAAAGAATCTATATGGATATCTTTCTATGTAACATTAATATTCCCAGAATAAATGCACAACTTTTCCTTGAATTTGAATCAACAAAAAAAATTATCGACAAAGACATTTCCAATGATGAAAGAAATAAAGAAGGAATTGATGAAACAAATCAAAATGCAATTCACTTTATTTCGACTATAAAAAAGTCTCTTTCTAATATTAGTAATAATAAATCACAGATTTATTGTGACTTATCTTCCTTGTCCCAAGCATATGTATTTTACAATTTATCACAAATCCAAATTATTAATAAGTATTACTTGAGATCTGTACTTCAATATCGCGGAGCATATCTTTTTCTTAAGGATAGAATAAAGGACCATTTTGGGACACGAGGAATATTGGATGCCAAATCAAGGTCTAAGAAACTTCCGAATTCTGGAATGAATGAATGGAAAAATTGGTTAAGGGGTCATTATCAATACAATTTATCTCAGACTAGATGGTCTAAATTAGTACCGCAAAAATGGCGAAATAGAGTCAATCAACGTCGTATGATTCAAAATAAAGACTCAAAAAAAGATTCATATGAAAAGGAAAAAGACCAATTAATTCATTACGAGAAACAAAATAATTATGTAGTGAACTCATTACCGAGTCAAAAAGAAAAATTTAAAAAACACTACGGATATGATCTTTTATCACATAAATATATTCATTATGAAGACAGGAAGGACTCATATATTTATGGATCGCCATTCCAAGTAAATGGAGACCGAGAGATTCCATATAATTACAACATGCCTAAACCCGAATCATTTTATGTACCCGGGGGTATAGCTATTAATGATTATCTAGGGGAAGGGTCTATTATTGATACGGGGAAAAATCCGGATAGAAAATATTTGGAGTGGAGAATTCTCAATTTTTTTCTTAGAAAGAATATCGATATTGAGACTTGGACCGATATAGATACTGGAACCAACATTAATAAAAATACTAAGACTGGGACTAATGATTATCAAATAATTGATAAGAAAGATCTTTTTTATCTCACGATTCATCAAGAAATCAACCCATCCAATCAAAAAAAAAACTTTTTTTTTGATTGGATGGGAATGAATGAAGAAATGCTACATCGTCCCATATCGAATCTAGAACCCTGGTTCTTCTCAGAATTTGTGCTACTTTATGATGCATATAAGATTAAACCGTGGATCATACCAATCAAATTACTTATTTTCAATTTGAATGGAAATGAAAACATTAGTGAAAATAAAAACATCAACAGAAATCAAAAAAAGGATCTTCGTCTATCATCTAATCAAAAAGAATATCTTGAATTAGAGAATCGAAATCAAGAAGAAAAAGAAGAGCTGGGTCAAGGGAATCTTGGATCAGATCCACGAAACCGACAAAAAGATCTTGAAAAAGATTCCGCGGAATCAGACATTAAAAAACGTAGAAAGAAAAGACAATCCAAGAGCAATAAGGAAGCGGAACTAGATTTCTTCCTGAAAAGGTATTTGCTTTTTCAATTGAGATGGGCTGATCCTTTGAATCAAAGAATTCTAAATAATATCAAGGTATATTGTCTCCTGCTTAGGCTGATAAATCCAAGGGAAATTGCTATATCCTCTATTCAAAGAGGAGAAATGCGCCTGGATGTAATGCTGATTCAGAAGGATCTAACTCTTACAGAATTGATAAAAAGGGGAATATTGATTATCGAACCGGTTCGTCTGTCTATAAAATGGGATGGACAATGGATTATGTATCAAACCATAAGTATTTCATTGGTCCATAAGAATAAGTACCAAACTAATCGAATATGCCGAGAAAAAAAATATGTTGATGAAGATTATTTCGATAGATCCATTGCACAACATGGAAAGGTACTTGTGAATGGAGATGAAAATAATTATGCTTTGCTTGTTCCTGAAAATATTCCATCTCCTAGACGTCGTAGAGAATTGAGAATTCTAATTTGTTTGAATTCCGAGAATGAGAATGTTGTGAATAGAAATTCAGTATTTTTCAATGGCAACAACGTAAGGAACTGTGTGCAATTTTTGGATGAGGACAAGCATTTTGATACAGATATAAATGAATTTATCCAATTCAAATTGTTTCTTTGGCCCAATTATCGATTAGAAGATTTAGCTTGTATGAATCGCTACTGGTTTAATACCAATAATGGCAGTCGTTTCAGTATGTCAAGGATACATATGTATCCACGAGTCAGAATTAGTTGATGGTGGATTTCCTATATATCTATATCACGTGTCATATCCGGTATATAAAGGTATACAAATGTACACACACGTTGTGTTACATTAGATTCTGATACATGATACTGATTCAATGATGTATCATATCAATTGGATCTAGGAATGAATCGGCAGAATTTTCTTAAGTCCCAATCATTCCCTTTTGTGGATGTAGAAATGTACCATCTCCTTCTATCGAATCCAATTGAAAATTGGATTCGATAGTAAAGTAGTCTATGAATAAATCCAGATTATTTTATTGTGTGTACCAGATCTAAATGACTGGCATTATTATTATTCCTGATCGGTAAAATCCATATCTGTGGAAAAGAAAGAAAAAAAAGAGAGAGAGAAGAATTCTTTTTATGGTAAAAAATTCATTCATCTCAGTTATTCCGCAAGAAGAAAAAGAAAAAAACAAAGGGTCTGTTGAATTTCAAGTATTCAGTTTCACCAATAAGATACGGAGACTTACTTCACATTTGGAATTGCACAGAAAAGACTATTTATCCCAGAGAGGTCTGCGGAAAATTCTGGGAAAACGTCAACGTATACTGGCTTATTTGTCAAAGAAAAATAGAGTACGTTATAAAGAATTAATTGATCAGTTGGATATTCGGGAACCAAAAACTCGTTAATTTGAAAATTCGTTTGAATTATTTGCTTTATTAGATCTTGAATTTTGATGAACCTCGTTTCGTTTTCAGCAATTCATGAAATAATGAATCGGGGAAGAAAACATATGACTGTACCGGATATAAGAAAAGACTTCATGATAGTCAATATGGGTCCTCACCACCCATCAATGCATGGTGTTCTTCGACTCATCGTTACTCTAGATGGTGAAGATGTTATTGATTGTGAACCCGTATTGGGTTATTTACACAGAGGGATGGAAAAAATTGCGGAAAACCGAACAATTATACAGTATCTACCTTACGTAACACGTTGGGATTATTTAGCTACTATGTTCACAGAGGCAATAACGGTAAATGCACCAGAACAATTGGGAAATATTCAAGTACCTAAAAGAGCCAGCTATATCAGAGTCATTATGCTGGAGTTGAGTCGTATAGCTTCTCATTTGTTATGGCTTGGGCCTTTTATGGCGGATATCGGTGCACAGACTCCTTTCTTCTATATTTTCAGAGAGAGGGAATTGCTATATGATCTATTCGAAGCTGCCACAGGTATGCGAATGATGCATAATTATTTCCGTATCGGGGGAGTAGCTGCTGATCTACCTCATGGCTGGATAGATAAATGTTTGGATTTCTGCGATTATTCTTTAACAGGAGTTGTTGAATATCAAAAGCTTATTACGCGGAATCCCATTTTTTTGGAACGAGTTGAAGGAGTGGGCATTATTGGTGGAGAGGAAGCAATAAATTGGGGTTTATCAGGACCAATGCTACGAGCTTCCGGAATGCAATGGGATCTTCGTAAAGTTGATCATTATGAGTGTTACGATGAATTCGATTGGGAAGTCCAATGGCAAAAAGAAGGAGACTCATTAGCTCGTTATTTAGTACGAATCAGTGAAATGGCGGAATCCATAAAAATTATTCAACAGGCTCTGGAAGGAATTCCGGGGGGGCCCTATGAGAATTTAGAAGTCCGTCGCTTTGATAAAGCAAGGGATTC